GGGATCGATTCTGTAAAAGATGAATCAGTAAATGCAAATTTACTAAGATTGCATCTTCGTGAGATCGTCAATAAAGTACCAAGGGTATTTTAGAGTCTACCGAATCAGTATAGCTATCCTTCTTCTGACACAGCAACGCAATTTGAATTAGTATAGAAATGAGGTGCTAGATAATTTCTTTCTTCTTTTTTTCTTGCTTGTCGATGTATAACCATGTCCCAATTCTTCAAATTCCTGTACCTGTAATCTATAGGGGCTTTGATCCTTTATTGGTTTTGAACTCGAAACTGAAGATTAGATAAAATGAAAATCCAAGAAGTAGCTTTTTAATTCTAATAATTGATGAAGGAAATTCTCATATTTTACCAATTCAATTGAATACGAAATCTATAAATTCAATTTCATTTTCTTTGCATAATTGTAGAAGATATTTTTTTTGTAATGATAATGCGATCCCCTCCTTTATGCTTTTTTTGTTTCATTTTAAGGAATTAATTAGTAGTCCAGTAAAAAGAAAAAGAAGAATAGTTTTGGATCAACTAAAAAGAAGAACAACTAAAAAAAAGAATATTAAATATAATAAATATTTATCATGCGTGCATTGTTTTGTTGTATTCGATTCAAAGGTTTTTTTCTTTCTTTAACTAAACTACAAAGATGGGTTTTTCACTCTATATTCCATATAATCTAGAAAGAGAAAAAACCTAAAACCTAGAAAGGAAAAGATAATAGAAATTGCTAATTACAAGTTTGAAAATCTAGTTATCTTTTCAAATCTAGTTAAAATAAATAAAGATTTTTTTGAATGATCTCGTTCTCATTGTACGATACCCTTTTTCTTCTCATTCGATAGATTAAATGAATCAAACTACTTAACTATTGAATCTAATGAGTTCAAATTAAAGTCAATTTAATAAAGGAAAAAAAAAGTGACCTTAGAACCTAGAATAGGCCTTTTTTTTTTCCTAAAATCGAAAAAAGATTCGAAACAATAAAAAAAAAAGAATCAAAGAACTAATTTTCCAATTTTTTACATATTCATTCAAAAAAAAAAAAAAGTTACATGTTTTGAATGAAGTTACATAATAGAGTTCTTATTTTTTTTAGGATTCATTTCCTAAAGAATTTTTCAATGAATCACTTGCGTTAATTCTGAATCCTGAGATGGTGCAGATACCAAAGACAATGAATTGATTTCGTTTTCTATTTCTCTTACTCGATTTTTGTTCATACCACCTATAATGATTGATAATTCAAAAATTTTCAATTGAATTTTTTTTTTTGATTCTTGGAACTAGTATTTTTGTCTATCTCTATCTCTTTAAAAAATGAAAAAATGGAAACTTAGGGAAGTACTTTAGAAATATATGTATAAAACAACATATTTTATTTAGTCCCTTCATGCTTACTATAACTAGTTATTTCGGTTTTTTACTAGCAGCTTTAACTATAACCTCAGCTCTATTTATTGGTCTAAGCAAAATACGGCTTATTTGAAATTAATTGAATGAAGATTTTTTTTTTTATAAAAAAAATTTTCTGTCGTATTTCATATGTTTGATAGTTCCTTACCGTGTTAATTACTCATTTTTTTTTTTTTTTTGTCATTGAGATTCATCGGCAATACAGATTAAGGTTTAGGGATAGATAGTACCTCTCTTTTTCCCCTTTCAAAAATGAAAACAAAAGAAAGTTGAAATGATTGAAGTTTTTTTATTTGGAATCGTCTTAGGTCTAATTCCTATTACTTTGGCTGGATTATTCATAACTGCGTATTTACAATACAGACGGGGCGATCAGTTGGACTTTTGATTAATTAACATCTCTTGTTTTTGACTGACCTCCTTCTTGCTTTCATATGCGGGAGGTCTAATTCAAAATCAGATTGCTGCTCAGTATTTGAGAACAGTAGAATTTTGACATAATCTAATAAGCAAGAGTGGAATCACGCTCTGTAGGATTTGAACCTACGACATTGGGTTTTGGAGACCCACGTTCTACCGAACTGAACTAAGAGCGCTTTTCTTTTTTTTTTTATTTATTTTTCTAAAAATAAAGAAAAGGCTAGAAAGAGGACATTCTTTAATCCCAATTGTACTATACTATATCATAGTATATCAGAAATTTCATAATTCTACGTATATCCAATTTTATAAAAAAAAAATAGATCTAAAATAGATCCCTCGTTACTGCTCAGAGGAGCAGTAATAGGTAGGGATGACAGGATTTGAACCCGTGACATTTTGTACCCAAAACAAACGCGCTACCAAGCTGCGCTACATCCCTTTCAATTGGTTTACAGTATCATTGTAGAGAATTCCTGTCTTGTTTTCCACATCCTTATTTTTTATTGATATACAAAATTCATTTCTTCTTTTTTTTTTCTCATATCGGATAACAAAACAAGCATATAATAAAAAAAAGTTCTTTTTTCACGCGAATTATTTCAATTTTAATTTCACATAATTTGACATAAATAGGCCTTTTCATTTGAAAATTTGATCTAAAAGATCGGTGTAGTATACAACGTTTCAATTCTAATTTTCAAAATGAGGGGTTGGGAGTTACGTATACAAACCCAAGTACTCCTTAACTACATGTACATCTGTACTTATATATTACTATAATGTAATCCAATTAATACAATAAAGAAGAAAGAAGGAGGATTTAAAATGCGAGATCTAAAAACATATCTTTCCGTAGCACCGGTACTAAGTACTCTATGGTTCGGTTCTTTAGCAGGTTTATTAATAGAGATTAATCGTTTATTTCCAGATGCATTAACATTTCCCTTTTTTTCATTCTAGTTATTATCTTAATATGAGAAAGGGGTGAAAAAAATTAGAGATACAATCAACGATCTGTGACTAATTCCCCTTCCCTTTTTTTTTTTTATTTTTTTCTACTTAAATTCTAAAAAAAAAGGGGGGGGGGGAGAGAAAGAAAAAAAATTCAAGGTCATCAAAATGAGGGTTCAAGATCCAATTTAATTAGTAATAGAACGAAAACAAAAATGTGGCTAGGGAAAGAGTATCCTATAAAATACTTAAAAAAATACTGTACAAAGATTTTAAATATAGTTTTCAAAAAATCATTGTATTGCTTATTATTTTAGTTTTATTTAATTACTAAATTCATTGCACCGAAATAAAAATATAAAAATAAATATTTCAAAATTTTTTTTTTGAGTTAACAACTTCTTTTTTTTTTGTTCTTGTTCTTTCTGGATCCTAAAATAGAAGATTGGGGTGAATCATAAATCCAAAGGAGGTTTTCATGGCCAAGAATAAAGATGTTCGAGTAACAATTATTTTGGAATGTACCAGTTGTGCTCGAAACGATATTAAGAAAGAATCAGCGGGAATTTCCAGATATATTACTCAAAAGAATCGGCACAATACCCCTAGTCGATTGGAATTGAGAAAATTCTGTCCCTATTGTTACAAACATACAATTCACGGGGAAATAAAGAAATAGATCAAATTGAGTGTTTGCATGTCAACTTTTAAGAACAGGAATAATGACAGTATCTATTTATTATTACATATCTATATATTATTACATATATATAAATATAAACAACTAAATCAATAAAAACAAATCTAATCCTATATTCTTAATTCTATATAGAAACTCTATCCTATATAGAAATAGAAATCGTTTTTGTTTTGATCCGATCGAAATAGGATTTTAGAGATAAGGAATAAACAAATTATGAATAAATCTAAGCGACTTTTTCCTAAATCCAAGCGATCTTTTCGTAGGCGTTTGCCCCCGATTGGATCGGGGGATCGAATTGATTATAGAAACATGAGTTTAATTAGTCGATTTATTAGTGAACAAGGAAAAATTTTATCTAGACGAGTGAATCGAGTGACTTTAAAACAACAACGATTAATTACTATTGCTATAAAACAAGCTCGTATTTTATCTTTGTTACCTTTTCTTAATAATCAGAAACAATTTGAAAGAAGTGAGTCGACCCCTAGAACTACTAGTCTTAGAACCAGAAAGAAATAGACTTATTTTTCAATTGAATCAAAATTCCAATCTGAAGGAACTAAAAAAGAGATTAATATTTTGTTCGAAAAATCCAATCAAGAATCCTAATTTGATTGTTGTGTCTGTGTCTGTCATAATAAAAAAAAAAAAAGAATCGTCGAAAAAGAATAAACCCATTTTTAGCGAGTATATCCCCTCACTTTGTTTTGACAATTTTTTTGATTTTATCATACTAATTTCTACTCTACCTTCCCCGAGCTCATTCTCCTTAGAAAACTCTATTGAAAATATTTGATTGGATTTCTTCCAATCCCATTATTTTAGAACCTCATTCGAAATCGTATAAAGACAACTCCTATTTAATAGAGCTATTTGTGCAAGTATTTTCCGATTAAGAAGTAACTGCTTCTTGTACAGATTGTGTATGAATCGGTTATAACTATTTAATACCCCATTTTCACGAATTACTGCATTTATTCGAGTGATCCACAAACGACGAAAATCTCTTTTTCTACTACCCCTATCCCGATGAGCCGAAACTAAAGCTCTTATTCTCTGTTGAGTCATAGTTCGTGTAAGTCGTGAATGAGCCCCTCGAAAGCTTGATGCAAGTAAACGAATTTTTGTTCTACGTCTCCGAGCTATATATCCGCGTTTAATTCTAGTCATTGAATAAATCAAACTTTGATGAATAACTAATTCTTTTTTTCAGTTATTCTTTTCCCCTTTATTAGTCTATTAATAACCAAACGAATTATTCCAATGTATAAAAAAAAAATTCCAATGGCTTTTTTGCTACTCTAACCTTCCTCACCACGATTTTTTGCTAGGTTTTTTCCTTTGCTTTGAAAGCCGAAATTGCATTGATACTTGATATCAAAAAAAATAGAATAACTACAAAAAGTAGTAAATAGAAATGGATAAATAGTGGGTTCCATCGTTTCTATGGTTACTTCTTAAACGGTGAGGTCCTCTCTATACACCGGAGCTCCTTCTTTTAATTAATCAATACTATTGGTAACTTGTACAGTTCACCCTCTTTGGCTCTACTCCATGAATATTCCAGTAATAGGTCTTTCACAATGAGATCCACTTTATACAGTAACGGTATTTCATTTTGAAAATTTGTTGGGTAGTTGACCCTGTTAGTCCGTTCTTTTCTTTCAAGATTTTAAGAGTGGAATCTTTTTTTTTTTTAATAAAAAATGTAATTTCCTAATTTCCCCCGCTTAATGGATAACCATTTGTTATCATTGGGGTTTTCTCAAAAATTAAGTTGATTGGATTTGCACCAATGTAAACCATAAGTTTCATACACAATAGAAGATATGAACGATCCATCTTTTTAAATAGTGAACGGAGTTCCTCCATTCTATTTTATTCACAGGTACTGATCATTGATACTTCAAAAAGAATTTCCTTTTTTTGTCTCAATCTATGATCTGAACGAGTCGCACATACACCCTAGTACATGTTCCTCGTCGCTGAGGGCATCCCCGAAGCGCGGGGGATTTCGTCACATTTCGGATTGGCTGTCTTGTATTTCTAATAAGTTGTTTAATGGTTGGCATATTGAATCATATAAATATAAATAATGGGCTGGTTTAGATTGGTTCTAACCGGGCAATTCTGAATTACTTCTCTTTCATATTCTCTTCAATATCAATATAAAAAAAATATTGAAGAGAATATGAAACTAAACTTTTAACCTAAAAAGATATAAAATTTGAAATTGTAGATTTGCATGAAATCACTCCTATTTTTGTTTTTGAACCGCTACATGATCAACAATTCCATGAGCTTGGGCTTCTGTTGCTGACATAAAAACATCCCTTTCCATGTCTTCGGATACAACCCATATAGGTTTGCCCGTTCTTTGTACATAAACCCCTGTGATGGTTTCGCGAAGTTTTAGTAGTTCTTCCGCTTCCACGACAAATTCTGCCGTTTGTGTCATATAAAACGAACTAGCGGGTTGATGGATCATTACCCTGATCATATAATATAAAAGGTTCTTCTATTTCGCATGATGAGGTGAGATAACGAAAAAACAGAGAAAATAGAATAACCGTACAGGCATTTTTTGTGCATTGCATACGGCTCCACAATGGAATTTACGTTTTTTACCTTTCCTTTCATCGCAAGAAGGTTCTATTATACGCAGATCAAATCAATAAATGATCCAATTACCACCCTTCTTTTTTCGGAGGAATTAAAAAAAAATACTATGATGGTTCCGTTGCTTTATATATTTTTTTAAAATTCATCTGTGATTCAGCAATCCCAAAGTGTCTTTTTTTTTTAATATATATTTTGTAAATAAACTTCCGGTGTGAAAACCAAGTTTGTGACGCTGAAATGTCCCCACAACAGAATAGGTAAGATACCTTTTGAAATACCCCTTTCTTATCTCATACTACTCTTTCGATACATAATCTAATATTAAAAAAAAAATCTAAAAAATTGAATATCGAATTCGAAGTGCCATGCTATTATTACTTAACTAATTCATATTTCCTATGGCGAAGGCATAGTCTTTTTTTTTCTCGAAAATAAAAAAACTCATTGGCGCCAAGCGTGAGGGAATGCTATACGTTTGGTAATTGCGCCTCCGACTAGGATAAAAGATGCTATTGAAGCGGCCAATCCCATGCATATTGTCTGTATATCGGGTGGCAAAGATTGCATAGTATCATAAATAGCCATTCCAGATATTACCCATCCACCAGGAGAGTTTATAAACATATACATATCTTTATTATCCTTTTCCATACTGAGATATATCATAAGACTAATAAGTTGATTCGAGAGTTCACTATCAACCGTTGCGCCTAAAAAAAATAATCTTTCTCGATAAATTTGGTTGATTAGGATAAAATTGTATCCCTTAGGAGCCGTACAAGCACCTTTTGATGCATACGGTTCAACAAAAATTGTGAAAAAATCAATGTGTAGATTCCAACCCCTATTTCTTTTTTCATATTTTCATATTAAGGCTCTTTTTTTTTAACTTCTAATGGAAGGTCTTTTTTTCCCCATTTTTAAAAGAAAAAATGAGTTTTCGTCCTTTTTATTAGTTTTTATTAGATAGTAGAATCCTATAATAAAATTATTAGTTTTTATTAGATAGTAGAATCCTATAATAAAACAATTCATTAAGCTTGTCGGACTAACTTATCATTGATATTTTTTTTTTCATCGAGATCCAATCGAAATGGCGATGGCTTTTTCTTGTTCCTGAATGGGCTTCTTCCATTTTTTATTCTATTTTTAGGTTTATGCTCTACTCCGAGTAGAAGGAAAGATCCGCCCGATTTTGATTTGCACATATAGGACAAATAAACCAAATAACACGTCTTTTTTTTTTACTACCCTTTCTTTTTTTTTTTTTCAATTCATTTCTTTCACATGTCTTCTGTCAAATAGTCAACAATTTTTTAATCATATTATTTGATTTGATCAACAGGGTGATCTCACCCTGTTTCAAATTTTTTTGAA